GATATCACCCTTCAATTCGAATTAGCAAAAGCAATGTCTCCTTGCATAATATGGATTCCAAACATTCATGATCTGCATGTGAATGAGTCGAATTACTTATCCCTCGATCTATTAGAGAACTATCTCTCCAGGGATTGTGAAAGATGTTCCACTGGAAAGATTCTTGTTATTGCTTCGACTCATATTCCCCAAAAAGTGGATCCCGCTCTAATAGCTCCAAATAAATTAAATACATGCATTAAGATACGAAGGCTTCTTCTTCCACAACAACGAAAGCACTTTTTCATTCTTTCATATACTAGAGGATTTCACTTGGAAAAGAAGATGTTCCATACTAACGGATTCGGGTCCATAACCATGGGTTCCAATGCGCGAGATCTTGTAGCACTTATCAATGAGGCCCTATCAATTAGTATTACACAGAAGAAATCCATTATAGAAACTAATACAATTAGATCAGCTCTTCATAGAAAAACTTGGGATTTTCGATCCCAGATAAGATCGGTTCAGGATCATGGGATCCTTTTCTATCAGATAGGAAGGGCTGTTACACAAAATGTACTTCTAAGTAATTGCCCCATAGATCCTATATCTATCTATATGAAGAAGAAATCATGTAAGGGAGGGGATTCTTATTTGTACAAATGGTACTTCGAACTTGGAACGAGCATGAAGAAATTAACGATACTTCTTTATCTTTTGAGTTGTTCTGCCGGATCGGTCGCTCAAGATCTTTGGTCTTCATCCAGACACGATGAAAAAAATTGGATCACTTCTTATGGATTCGTCGAGAACGATTCTGATCTAGTTCATGGCCTATTACTATTATTACTATTAGAAGTAGAAGGCGCTCTGGCTCTGGCGGGATCCTCACGGACAGAAAAATATTGCAGTCAGTTTGATAATAATCGAGTGACATTACTTCTTCGGTCCGAACCAAGGAATCAGTTAGATATGATGCAAAATGGATCTTGTTCTATCGTTGATCAGAGATTTCTATATGAAAAATACGAATCGGAGTTTGAAGAAGGGGAAGGGGCCCTCGATCCGCAACAGATAGAGGAGGATTTATTCAATCACATAGTTTGGGCTCCTAGAATATGGCGATTTGATTGTATCGAAAGGCCCACTGAATTGGGATTTCCCTATTGGACTGGGTCATTTCGGGGCAAATGGATCATTTATCATAAAGAGGGTGAGCTTCAAGAGAATGATTCGGAGTTCTTGCAGAGTGGAACCATGCAGTACCAGACACGAGATAGATCTTCCAAAGAACAAGGCTTTTTTCGAACAAGCCAATTCATTTGGGACCCTGCGGATCCATCCTTTTCCCTATTCAAAGATCAGCCCTCTGTCTCTGTGTTTTCACGTCGAGAATTCTTTGCAGATGAAGAGATGTCAAAGGGGCTCATTGCTTCCCAAACAAATCCTCCTACATCTATATATAAACGCTGGTTCATCAAGAATACGCAAGAAAAGCACTTCGAATTGTTGATTCATCGCCAGAGATGGTTTAGAACCAATAGTTCATTATCTAATGGATCTTTCCGTTCTAATACTCTATCCGAGAGTTATCAGTATTTATCAAATCTGTTCCTATCTAACGGAACGCTATTGGATCAAATGACAAAGACATTGTTGAGAAAGAGATGGCTTTTCCCGGATGAAATGAAACATTTGATTCATGTAACAGGAGAAAGATTCCCCATTCCTTAGCCGTAAAGATATGTGCCCATGAAAAGGGGATTAAGTGGAACAGAATTGGCCGGATGGTAGAGTCGTGGAAACACTTGTTTCTTCCATCTTTTTGGCCTTAGCTCCACGGAACAATATGCTACTGCTGAAACATGGAAGAATGAAATCTTAGATCACTATGTGTGGATGATATGAACTGCCTAAACAAGAATTCTTGAACGGCGAAAGAGCCTATTACTCGCTACATCAAACAATTTCTACTAATGAAACCATGGAAATCCATCGGAAAATACGCATGTCCGCTGAAATGGTTGTTGCTATCTGCTCCAATAACGAATCATTGGTTTCATTGAATAACTAAAGAAGATAGATAGACCTTTCTCTTCGTCTCAGGTCGATGGATCTCCTCAATTGGAAGATCTCCCATATGGATAATACACATTCCAGTTGACCGAGCCTAATTCTAATTGCTTTGTTCCGAAGCAAAGATATCCACGTAGGCGGGTTCGTCCTATTCAGATATTCACGACCAAGAGGTACGATCCTCTTTCGGATAGGCTGGAATGCCAACAGACGTCTGTCTATTCTCTAATTCACCCGACCCCATTTTAAGAACGTCCAGTGCCAAAGTCACTGAATGGGTAAGTCGCCAATCCCTAATGTAATGTACTTTCTTTGCTGGGTTACGGGTACTGGTGGGTATTTTACCAGAGGTTTATATCAATCTACCTTGTGCGATTCCTGTTGAATCCTATACTCGGGGGGTGCGCGCAGGGTGGACGATTTCCAAACGGACTCCTATAGA